ATGGATCCGGATCCTAAGAACAACAATGCTTTTGAATAAGCATGAGTAATCAAATGAAATAGAGCTGTTCGATAGGATCCCATACCTAGAGCTAACATCATATAACCCAATTGAGACATTGTAGAATAGGCCAAATTTCTCTTAATATCTTTTTGAGCAATAGCTAAAGTAGCTCCCAATACTAATGTTATTATACCTATGAAAGCTATTCCATTCATTATGGGGGGTATAGCTATGAAAAGAGGAAGAAGTCTAGCTAGAAGAAAAATTCCCGCTGCTACCATAGTAGCAGCATGTATAAGAGCGGAAATAGGAGTAGGCCCTTCCATAGCATCCGGTAACCATACATGAAGGGGGAATTGGGCAGATTTAGCAACAGAACCGCAAAATAACAATAGGGCGCACAAAGTAACAAAAAAAACATTAACGTCATTTTTATAAATCAAGTTATTGAATATTTGAAACAAATCCCGAAATTCCAAACTACCCGTTATCCAATAAAGACCTAAAATACCTAATAATAAACCAAAATCCCCTACACGATTAGTTACAAACGCCTTTTGACAAGCATTTGCTGCAATAGGACGTGTGAACCAAAAACCTATTAATAGATAAGAACACATTCCAACCAATTCCCAAAAAATATAAATTTGTATCAAATTAGAACTAGTAACTAATCCCAACATTGAAGTATTAAAAAAACTCATATAAGCGAAAAATCTCAAATATCCTTGATCATGAGACATATAATTATCACTATAAATAAGAACTAAAATGCCAACTGTAGTGATTAATATTAACATAATAGAGGAAAGTGAATCGATCAAGTAACCAAACTCTAAAGAAAGATCATTATTTATAGTCCAAGACCACACATATTGATAGATGGAAGTCTTATTGTTATTGATTTGATCAATCGACAGATCGATCGAAAAAAGCATAACTATACCTAACAATAAAATACTCGGAAAAGCCCACATACGGCGAAGATTTTTTGTTGCTGTGGGAAAAAGTAGAAGTCCCAACCCTATCAACATAGGAACTGGAAGTGGAATGAAAGGTATGATCCATGAAAATTGATGTGTATATTCCATACAAAAAAAAAAAGAAAAAAAAAATAAAAAATATTTTGATTCGTAATGAGTTTTGTTTCTTATTCGTCGGTTTTATCTCTTTTGTAAAGGCTTCAGTTAATAAAAAAGAGTGAACATATAAATAGAATTTTCTATTATTCTGAATCTTTGCACAATACTTCTAATATTGGCAAAGTACAAAGTAAAAATGGTCCAATAAACAAATTCCTAGTGAAAAAAGAAACTTTTTTTTTAGTAATTTTTTGATTACTATTAATAAATAATAAGATAACTAATAGAATTCTTAAAAAAATTATCATAAAAACGAAATTTGTCAAATAAAAATTCAAATTTTTATTTGACAATTATACAAACATTCTTTTCTATAGAGCGAGGATTAAAAATTGTACCAAAACTAAGAACATTCGTTTATTTTGATATGCAGCAAAATACAACTCATATGACATGACCCAATCAAATAAATAAGAATCTTTTTCTTTTATTAATATTCAGAAGCATTAGTTTATTTTCGAACTAATTGATTTTTTTACATTACAATAGAAAGAGATATCCATGTTTGGCAAAATTTTGAAAAAGGTGTTATAATATTCAATGTTTTACTTTATATATATATAAAAAAAAAGAGGGGGAAAAGATATATGGCTAATTAATCTTTGATTAATTAGTTCTCATTTACAGAACAGAAGATATGTCTTTCACATGACCTGTAGCAATGAAAAAAAAAACTATACTAGTTGGATGGCAGTTCCAAAGAAACGCACTTCTAGATCAAAAAAAAAAATCCGGAAAACTTTTTGGAAAAAGAGGGGATATTGGACAGCATTGAAAGCTTATTCATTAGCGCAATCCATTTCTACAGGGAATTCAAAAAGTTTTTTTGTATAACAAATACAAACGTTGGAAAAATCTGGACTCAAAGAGCATTCTCTAATATTGAATTGATTTAATATCAAATTTTTTATTATAGAATTCTTTCTATTTAATAAATTTTAAATTATAACTCATATATATATCTATTAATGAAAAAGAATAATATAATAAATGAGTCATTAAAAACTACAAAAGAGAATTTTTTGTTCCATTTCCGAATTGAAGCAGAACTATCTAGTTCCAACAGTGCTTGTTTTTGAAAAAGAGAATAAACTACGAAAAAACCATTCCCCGTTGTTAAATGTTAAAACTAAAACTCGAAACAAAAAAAACGAGAATAAGAATTCGTATTGAAATTGAAACAAAAAAAAAGATTTTTCATTTTTCATTTAATTATATAATATTTATATAATTATTATTATTATATATAAATTTAATAAATAATAAGAATTTATTTACAATTCAAATTATTATTATGATTCATTTCTTCTAATAATAATAAAAAAAAAAAAAAAAATCAATTTTTTTTTAAATAAAATTGATTCAAATAATTATAATACAATTCCTTTCATTCTTTAATGTTTACTTTTAATGTTTACTAAAAAAATATTGCATTTTATTTTAATTGATTCTTTCAATCTCGACGATTGACAATAAATCGGTTATTATGATTTCGAGTAAGCCGCTATGGTGAAATTGGTAGACACGCTGCTCTTAGGAAGCAGTGCTAGAGCATCTCGGTTCGAGTCCGAGTAGCGGCATGGCATCTTATTTTCTAAAAGAATAAGTCCTATAATGAATTCCATTTCCGATTTCTCTTCCTAATATTAGTATTCAGACACCTTTTTTTTCATTTTTTTTTTTATGATATTTTCAACTTTAGAGCATATATTAACTCATATATCGTTTTCGGTCGTATCAATTGTAATTTCAACTCATTTGATAACCTTATTAGTCAATGAAATCTTAGGATTATATGATTCGTCCAAAAATGGTATGATAATAACTTTTTTCTGTATAACGGGATTGTTAATTACTCGCTGGATTTTTTCGGGCCATTTACCATTTAGTGATTTATATGAATCATTAATCTTTCTTTCCTGGGGTTTTTCCATTTTTCATATGGTTTTTTGTTTTAAAAAGCAAAAAAACGATTTAAGTACAATAACCGCACCAAGTGTTATTTTTACCCAAGGCTTTGCTACTTCGGGTATTTTAACCGAAATGCATCAATCTGCAATATTAGTACCCGCTTTACAATCTCATTGGTTAATGATGCACGTAAGTATGATGATATTTGGCTATGCAGCTCTTTTATGTGGATCGTTATTATCAGTAGCAATTTTAGTTATTACATTTCGAGAAGTCATACAAATTTTTGGTAAAAGCAATGATTTGTATTTTTTAAATGAATCATTTTCTTTTGCTGAGATCCAATACATGAATATGAATGAAAGAAACAATGTTTTACAAAAAACTTATTTTTCTTCTTCTAGAAATTATTACAGGTCTCAGTTTATTCAACAATTGGATCGTTGGAGTTATCGTATTATTAGTCTGGGTTTTATCTTTTTAACGATAGGTATTCTTTCAGGAGCAGTATGGGCTAATGAGGCATGGGGATCATATTGGAATTGGGATCCAAAGGAAACTTGGGCCTTTATTACTTGGACCATATTTGCGATTTATTTACATACTAGAAAAAATAATAAATTTGAAGGTGTAAATTCTTCAATAGCGGCCTCTCTGGGCTTTCTTATAATTTGGATATGTTATTTAGGGATCAATCTATTAGGTATAGGATTACACAGTTATGGTTCATTTACATCTAATTGAATTAAAGTGAGTAAAGGACCTGACAAATACAAATAAAGAAAGAATGAGAGCATATATATAAGAAATTATATTATATATTCATATATAAGTTATATATGAATATATAAAGAAAACTTCGAATAAATCGTCGAGAACCCTTTAAATCAAGTAATGGTAATGATTCAAGGGGTTCTCACAAACAACAAACATATTCGATTACAATTAATTCAAATTCTTTTTTATGGGGTTTAGTTCTCTTTTTGATTTTGGGTTTTATTCATTTATTCACGAGAAAAACCATTTAGAAAAAATTCGATAGAATGGCTTCAACCTTGTCAACCGAGAATGATAAAATGAAATCTGGATAAATACCAATACCTATTACGGGTATAAGGATAGAAATCGAAATAAATAATTCTCGCGGCCCAGAATCAAAAAAATACGAGTTTGGTGTATTAAAAAGCTTGTATCCATAGAACATCTGCCGTAACATGGATAATGAATAAATAGGAGTTAATATCATTCCAATTGCTGTTACAAAAGTGATTAGTATTTTTGTCATTAAAAGATATTTTTGACTGGTAATTATTCCAAAAAAAACCATCAATTCTGCAACAAAACCGCTCATGCCCGGCAATGCAAGAGAAGCCATCGATAAGATACTGAAAACTGTGAATATTTTTGGCATTGGGATAGCCATTCCGCCCATTTCGTCAAGATAAAGAAGACGTAGTCTATCATAACTAGTCCCCGCCAAGAAAAAAAGCGCAGCGCCAATAAATCCATGAGAGATTATTTGTAAAATGGCCCCATTGAGCCCCGTATCGCTTATGGAACCAATTCCAATAATTATGAAACCCATATGAGATACCGAGGAATAAGCTATTCTTTTTTTTAAATTACGTTGACCAAGAGATGTTGAAGCTGCATAGATTATTTGAATTGAACCTAATATCATTAACCAGGGGGAAAATATAGAATGAGCGTGGGGTAATAATTCCATATTAATTCGAACCAATCCATACGCTCCCATTTTTAATAAGATTCCGGCTAAAAGCATACAAGTGCTGTAATGTGCCTCTCCGTGGGTGTCTGGTAACCATGTATGTAAGGGTATAATCGGCAATTTGACAGCAAAAGTCAAAAGAAATCCCATATAGAATATTATTTCGAGCGCCGCGGGATACGATTGATTAGTTAATGTTTCAAAATTTAATGTCGGTTCATTAGAACTATATAAACCGATACCTAGAATTCCAATTAATAAAAAAACAGAACTTCCCGCAGTGTATAAAATAAACTTTGTAGCTGAATACAAACGTTTCTTTCCCCCCCACATGGATAAAAGTATATAAACTGGAATTAATTCTAATTCCCACATGATGAAAAAAAGTAAAATGTCTCGAGAAGAAAATGGTCCTATTTGACCGCTATACATTGCTAGCATCAGGAAATGGAATAATCGGGATTCTCGAGTAACCGGCTGAGCCGCTAAAGTAGCTATAGTGGTAATAAATCCCGTCAGTAAAATGGGTCCTATAGAGAGTCCATCTATTCCGAATCTCCAGTAAAAATCAAAAAAATTGATCCATTTATAATTTTCCGTCAGTTGGATTAATGGATCATCCAATTGGAAATGATAACAAAATGCATAGGTTGTTAGAAGGAGATCGATTAAGCATATACAAATCGTAAACCACTTAATTACCTTATTTCCTCGATGAGGAAATAAGAAGATTAAGGAACCCCCGGCTATTGGCAAAAGTACAACTATTGTTAACCAAGGAAAATTATTCGTAATAAAAATAAGATACACTTGGACCAGAAAAACCCGCGCTCAAAATAAAAAAATATTATTTTTCTATTTTCTATTTTGAGCGCGGGTTTTTGCCAGTAAAAAAACGTATTCTCGTGGTGTTTTTTGAAAGGTATCAATAAGCTAGACCCATGCTTCGAGTTGTTTCATGCCATAAATAAACTCGAACACTTAAGAAATCCGTCGGACAGGCGGATTCACACCTCTTACAACCGACACAGTCCTCTGTTCTTGGAGCAGAAGCTATTTGCTTAGCTTTACACCCGTCCCAAGGTATCATTTCTAATACATCTGTGGGGCAGGCTCGGACACATTGAGTACATCCTATACATGTATCATAAATCTTTACTGAATGTGACATTGGATCTAGAGTAATTTTTTAACACCAAAAATTGAAAATTTTCGATCTAGTAAACTCGTAAATGAATCATATATTAAGACACCAGATGAATCAATGATTTACCAGAATTTTGATACTCAAAATCGACTTCCGGATCAATTCATAAGAGGAGAAGAGGACCAAGATACTTTGATTTCTTACGTTTTTGCAAACATGCAAATTTGAATTGATGAATATTACACTATTCTAAATTCAAATTTTTATGATTAATCATGATTAATACTATTTATTCAACAAGTTCGATTGATTGATACGAGTAGATTTTCTGTTACGATAAATTGAAGAAACAATAGCCGGTCCGATAGCAGCTTCAGCGGCTGCAATAGCAATAACAAAAATAGAAAAAATATTTCCTTTTAATTGGCGACTATCAAAAAAATCAGAAAAAGTTACGAAATTTATATTAACTGCATTGAGTATAAGTTCAAGACACATAAGGGCTCTAACCATATTTCGGCTCGTGATCAATCCATAGATACCGATAGAAAATAAATAGGCACTCAAAACAAGTACATGTTCGAGCATCATTGACCAACTCCTTATCAATTTCGATTCATTTTAATATAATATGAACAACAATTCAACGGATTCAATTGACTAAAGAATATAACAAGTCTGGAAGAAAAGAATATATTGGCAAAAAGTAATTCTTTTCTACATAAACACTCTTTTTTTTTTTACATTTACATAGAATTCAACAGAAATAAATGTGGGAAAATAAAAAAAGATTCCATTTTTTTTTATTGCTAGTTCGAAAGATTTCTTACTGGCGAGCCACGACAATTGCACCTATCAAAGCAGCTAAGAGAATTATTGAAATTAGTTCAAATGGAAGAAAAAAATCTGTTGATAAATGAATTCCAATTTGTTGACTAGTACTTATCAAATCTTGCTCTATAATCTGATTTGGTCTTGTAGTCCAAATAATCCCGTACCATGATGTATCTGGAATAGTAGTTATTAGTGAAACAAAAATACTTGTACAAACCATCAAAGTAATTCCACCCCCAACAGTCAAAAGATGAAAATCTTGGTAATATTCCGAACCATTCATGAACATCACAGCAAATAGGATTAAAACGTTTATAGCTCCCACGTAAATAAGTAGTTGTGCGGCAGCTACAAAATGGGAGTTTGATAAAATATAGAATAAAGATATACAAACAAGAACCAGTCCCAACGAAAAAGCAGAAAAGATTGGGTTGGTGAATAATACTACTCCTAGACTTCCTAATACAAGACCTGATCCCAAAAAGACTAAAAGAAAATCATGTAGTGATTCAGGCAAATCCATTATATGTAAAATAAGAGATAAATAAATCGAAATTTCATGACCTTAATTGATACGACCAGGGAAAAATTTTATATACGAGATTTCTCTCCTTCTCTCCGCATTGAGTTTAATCAAATCCTAACAAGTGAGAATAGGTACCAGTTATAGGACCAATGTCATTTCATTCGTTATACGAAAGAGTAGGTCGAAACTATAAGTATAACTATATATATATATTATTTTTATAATTATAGTAATATAGAATTTCTCTATATCTCTCTATATATATAATAGAATATTTCTAATAGAATATTTATTTTCTAAGAGAATATAGAATAGTTTTTCTATTTTTAGAGAACATCTTTTTTATTATTGTCTAAATTTATATTATTCTGTTTCATATCTATTTATTTTTTTATTTAAAAATATTTTTAAATAAAAAAATAAATAGATATGAAATATAGAACTGATTTGATTTATACATATAATATATATATATATATTTCTAATTATTTTGAATAATTAATAATTAATTATATTATGATTTTGATTATAATTTTAATAAATTAAATTTTATAAATCTTATATTATAATAAATAAGATTATAATAAATAAAAAAAAAAAAAAGAATAAATAAAAATATTTATTCTATTATTTTATTTGAATTGTTCGAATTGTATAATCATCAATTACTGACATTGGTAAACGGCCTAAAGCAATTTGATTATAATTCAATTCATGACGATCATAAATCGAAAGTTCATATTCTTCAGTCATTGATAAACAATTTGTTGGACAATACTCAACACAGTTACCACAAAATATACAAATTCCGAAATCAATACTGTAATTAAGCAATCGTTTCTTTCGAATATCCGTTTCCAGTTTCCAATCAACAACGGGTAGATCTATAGGACATACACGAACACATACTTCACAAGCAATACATTTATCAAATTCAAAATGGATTCGACCGCGGAAACGTTCCGATGTAATTAATTTTTCATAAGGATATTGAATAGTTACAGGTAAACGATTTGCGTGGGATAAGGTAATCATGAAACTTTGACCAATGTACCTTGCAGCTCGGACTGTTTGTTGACCATAATTCATGAACCCAGTTACCATAAGGAACATATCTTGAATATCTATGAATATTTTTGTTTTGTTTCTTTCTCTTGTTTGAGACAAATTGCAAATATAGAGGATCAATCTTTTACAGTGAAAACAGTTGAGACGAAGTTGTTAATAATAGATTACCGAGAGAAATCGGTAAAAGAAACTTCCACCCAAGATTTAATAATTGGTCCATTCTTAGCCTAGGCAAAGTCCATCTTGCTGTGATAGAAAGGAACAAGAACAAATAAGTTTTAGCTAATGTAATAAAGATATCAATTGTAGTTCCAAAAACTCCATACGCTTTATTAGTTATTTCAAAAAATTCAGAAACGAATATGTACGGAACAGAGATATTTGAACCGCCCAAGTAAAGAACTGTTACAAATAATGAAGAAATTAATAGGTTTAAATAGGAAGCAACATAAAATAAACCAAATTTTATACCCGAATATTCGGTTTGATAACCCGCTACTAATTCTTCTTCCGCTTCTGGTAAATCAAAAGGTAATCTTTCACATTCTGCTAGGGAAGAAATTAGAAAAACGATGAAACCTATAGGTTGACGCCATAAATTCCATCCCCAAAAACCATATTTTGATTGTGCATCAACTATATCAACTGTACTTAAACTATTAGATAATCCTAGTCGGTGATAACATTACTGTCCCCATCGCTATTACAGAACCGTACATGAGATTTTCACCTCATACGGCTCCTCGAAAGCCTTCAAAATAAATCTAAGGACCAGGCCGATTATTTATCTTTTGCTATATCCCTAAGATGGATAAGATTCCAATTTATCGGACGGTTCTGAATTAGACCAATTGAATTCTGTCTGTTCTAATTTAATAATAAAGAGAAATAAGATGCATTTTTTATAAAAGATACAAAAGGTACTTCTGAATTGATCTTATCCCTTAAAAATAAAAAATTGAATTTATTAAGTAATAACTTTATTCTTCAATAAAAAAATCCTTTAGAATTATCCAATAACCCCCCGACCATCGTTTTCGATTACGAAAAAGAATTACATATTAGTTTCTAAATTATCACATAAATTCTATCTCCATAAGTATGATAAGTATGGATAAAAAAAAAGAGAAGGGGGTCGCTTTTTTTTTTTTTCGTTCCTATTCGTCTTTTTTTGTGCAAATAAAAGGGGATTTGAAAAAAAAAATCTAAATTAAAGGATTATTTCGTTCCCGATAGTCATTTATTTAATCAGTGGATAGGAGCATACTCTGGACCGGAATTTTGGGGAGTACTTCCTTCTTTTTTCTACCAACTTAAAGCCCCAATTAGTATTCTTTTTTCTATTATGTAGAAATGCTCTTTTTATTTTTTATTAATTTACATAATCCGCGTTACTAATCCTTTGTGTATCTTGGTGCTTCTAACCATCCACTCCATTTTTTATGAGCTTTCCTTACCTTATATTTTTGTTAATACATGTATGATAATTCATCCAAACGGTAGCAAAAACTCAATAAGGTTGGTCTTTTGAACCCGCTTCAAGACAAGATTACTAATCAACCAATCCTGGGGTAATCAGACTCTTCTGCTTCTCATTTTTTTTTTTCACTAAATTCTTATACATAGAAAATGAGACTCAATATTTTGACTGCAATTTCAAATCATCATACTATACCATATATAAACTATACCTTAGATAAAATCTGGTCTGCTAATGTAATATAGTATTCATAAATTATATAAAATTATATTCAATAGAAGCTGTCTGATTTCACTCATATAACTATCTGATTTTGTTCTTCAATCCGAATTGAGAATAATAATGAATTTATTCTACCCCTTTCCTATAAAGTGTCCCACAAAGAAAGGCGCATAAGTATAGCAATAGCATCGAAAAGTTTTTGTATCAACGAATCGCACGTAGAGATATTGATAACACACATAGAGTTAATGGTATTTCATAACTAATCGATTGAGCAGCAGCTCGTAGACCACCCAAAAAGGAATATTTATTATTTGATCCATATCCTGACATAAGAAGTCCAATGGGAGCAATACTCGAAATAGCAATCCATAAAAAAACACCGATATTGAGATCAGATAAAACAAAGTTATATCCAAAAGGAATTACTGAATAGCTTATTATAATTGATATGACTGATATGGATGGTCCGATACTGAATAAACGAGTATCTCCCCTAGATGGAATAAGACTCTCTTTGAAAAGTAGTTTTGTTCCATCTGCTAGAGCTTGAAGAACTCCCAAAGGACCAGCGTATTCAGGTCCAATTCGCTGTTGTATACCTGCGGATATTTCTCTTTCTAACCATACAATTGCTAGTACACTTATGGTGATTCCCAATACAAGAGTAAAGATAGGAGCAAGTACCCATAGAATTCCATAGACCTCTTTTAAAGATTCCAATCTGAAAAAAGAATTGATATCTTGTACTTCTGTTGTATCAATTATCATTTCAACGATCAACTTCTCCCATAATGATATCTATGCTACCTAGTATTGTCATAATATCGGCCAATTTCATTCTTTTAACTAATTGAGGAAGAATTTGCAAATTGATAAAACCAGGTGGACGAATTTTCCATCTCCAAGGAAAACCATTCTGATCCCCTATTAGAAAAATTCCTAATTCTCCTTTTGGGGCTTCAACTCTTACATAAAGTTCTTGTTTCGGCAATTCAAAAGTCGGAGACGTTTTTTTACTAATGAATCGATATTCAAAATCATTCCATTCTGGTTCCCTTTCCCTATCAAAGTAACGGATTTCTAAATTCTCATATGGACCGCCGGGAATTCCTTCCAAAGCCTGTTGAATGATTTTTATGGATTCCACCATTTCACCAATTCGAACTAAATAACGAGCTAATGAATCTCCTTCTTTTTGCCATTGAACTTCCCAATCAAATTCCCCGTAACACTCATAATTATCAACTTTACGGAGATCCCATTGTATTCCGGAAGCCCGAAGCATGGGTCCTGATAAACCCCAATTTATTACTTCCTTTCCACCAACAATGCCTATTCCCTCAACCCGTTCTAAAAAAATAGGATTTCGCGTAATAAGTTGTTGATATTCAACAACCCCTGTTAAAAAATAATCGCAGAAATCCAAACATTTATCTATCCAACCATGAGGTAGATCAGCCGCTACTCCCCCGATACGGAAAAAATTATGCATCATTCTCATACCTGTCGCAGCTTCGAATAGATCATATATTAATTCTCTTTCTCTGAAAATATAGAAGAAAGGGGTTTGTGCACCAATATCCGCCATAAAAGGTCCCAGCCATAGTAGGTGAGAAGCTATACGACTCAATTCCAACATAATTACTCGAATATAGCTGGCTCTTTTGGGTACTTGAATATTTCCCAACTGTTCCGGTCCGTTTACGGTTATTGCTTCTGTGAACATAGTAGCTAAATAATCCCAACGTGTTACATAAGGCAGATATTGTATAATTGTTCGGTTTTCCGCAATTTTTTCCATCCCTCTGTGTAAATAACCCAATATTGGTTCACAATCAATAACATCCTCACCATCCAGAGTAACAATAAGTCGAAGAACACCATGCATTGATGGGTGGTGAGGGCCCATATTGACTATCATGAGGTCTTTTCTTGTAGCTGGGACATTCATAGGTTTTTCCTCGATTTATTCTTCCATGAATTGCGTAAAACAAAAGAAAATAAATTCATAAAAATTCAAGACCTAATAAATCGAATAATTCAAAATGACTCTTCAATTAGCGAATTTGTGACTCCCGAATATCCAACTGATTTTTGAATTTGTTATAGCGTATTCCATTTTTCTTTGACAAATAAGACAGTAACCGTTGTCGTTTTCCCAGAATTTTACGTAAACCTCTTTGAGATAAATAGTCTTTTCGGTGCAATTCCAAATGTGAAGTAAGTCTTCGTATCTTATTGGTGAAATTGAGTACTTGAAATTCAACCGATCCGGGGTTTTCTTCTTTTTTTTCTTGTGAAAAACCCGGTAGAAATAAATTTTTTACCATAAGTTGAAAGCTTTCTTCTCCCCTTCCTTATTTTATGGAATAGATATCTTTTTTGATCAGTAATAGTAATGACACTAATTTCAAATTTTGTATATACAATAATCTTAATTTCCTTAAGATTTCCCGATTTTTTTTTTCAAATCATAGAAATATTTGAATTTATGCATTCCAAAAAATGGTAGACTTAAATATATATTTAAATATATTAAATATATATATATATAAGAATATATAAGACAATTTTGTTGATTCATTTTTGTATCTAATGGATATATCATTGAATTAGTATCAAGGCCTCAGAATACAGAATAGAAGTTAACACAATGCGTGTGCGCATCCATGTGTGTATCCATTTGTATCTGCATACCGGATATGTTACGCTAAATAGAAGAAAGAAATCTAGATTAACGAATTCTCAATCGCGGATACATATTTATCCTTACTATACTGAAACGGCTTCCATTATAGGTATCAAACCAATAGCGATTCATACAAGCTAAATCCTCTAATCGAAAATTTGGCCAAAGAAAAAAATGGAAATTTATTAGTTTTTTTTTTTCTCTATCAAGATCTTTTTTTTCAGCCAAAACGTTAAAGCAATTATTTACTTTATTCTTATTGTAAAATGTTGTCTTTCTATGTACACTATTTCTATCCTTAGAATTGAAACAAATTAGAATTCTGAATTCTCTACGACGTCTAGCGGAAAAAAAAAATTCAGGAACAAGCAAATCATAATGATTTTTTTCTTTATTTTCTGTTATCTTTTGATCTCTTGTTCTTGGAATGGATTTTTCAAAGTTCTTCTTATCAACATGGCTTTCTTCTGGATATCTTTGATTAATTTGACGCTTACTCTTATGAATCAACGAAAGGCCTATGGTTTGATACATAAAAAATTTTTCATCGTTTTTTCTAGACAGACGAACCGGTTCGATAATCAATATTCCCTTTTGGATCCATTTTTTATTTTTCGTCAATCCTGTAAGAGTTAAATCCTTCTGATTCTGAATCACCATAATATCCAGACTTAGTTCTCCTCTTTGAATAGAGGTTATAGCAATCTCTTTTAGATTTTTCAATCTAATCAGGAGACAATATATTTTTATATTATTCATTACTCTTTGATTTAAGGAACCCTTCCAATTCAATTGAAAAACCAAAAACTTTCTTAATAAGAGATTAAGTTCTGCCTCTATCTTGTTCTTGTATTGCTTTTTGTTTATATCCTCTTTCCTGTCCAATCCTGTATAATCTTCTTCAATATCTTTTTCTTGGGTTGAGAGAGATGATTCAAAATCCACTCGACCCGTGTATTCTGATTTTGCTTGATTTCGAGTCTCTAACTCGAATTGCAATTTTTTTTTTTTTTTTGATGATCTAAAAATATCTATTATTTTTTTCCTTCTAGTAATGTTTTTATTTTCACTAACATTTTTATTTATATTAAAATCGAAAAAAAGTAATTCGATTGGTATGATCCACGGGTTACTCGTATATGCATTATAAAATATCAAAAATTTGGAAAAGAACAAAAATTCCCGATTCCATATGGAACGATTTAATATTTCTTCATTCATTCCCATCCAATCAAAATACTTTCTATCCAGATTTTTTTCCATATCTATAATATAATCTTCTGCTATATAATTCTTGATAGAGATATCACTCGTTAGATCAAATATTTTTTTTTTACGTGTGTTGTAATTATAAGAAATAGCTTGATTTTGATTTGCTTGGAATGATGATCCATATCCATAAATATATAATTCCTTCTTATCCGCATAATTAATAGATTTATATGAAAAAAGATCATATTCATATTGTGTTTTTTTTTTTAATGAGTCTAATTGTTGGTTTTTGTAAAGAATTAATCGGTTTTTTTCATATGAATCACATTTTTTAAAATCTTTTTTTTGAGAGACACGACGCTCATGGATTCTATTTCTCCATTTTTGTGGCAATAATCTAGACCATCTCCTCTGAGATAAATCATATTGATAATGACCCTTTAACAACCAATTTGTCCATTGATTCATTAGAGAATTGGAAGGGTTCTTTTGTCTTAATTTAGAATCAAATATTCTTTGTATTCCAAAAAAAAAATCCTTTATTTCATTCTTAAGAAAAAAGCATTTTCGATGATATTCAAAAACAGATCTTAACTTATATATGTTAATAACTTGGGTTTCTGATAATTTAAAAAATACATATGCCTGTGACAACGAGGATACGTCACACGAATTCACAGAATTCGTATTCCTAATATTATAAGATTTTTTGAGAAGCGAAATAAAGTCAATTAGACTTTGATTTGTTTTATCAGTTCTTTCCACATTTGCTTCATTATTGTAAATGGATTTGTTTTTTATTTTTTTTCTTGATTCAAGAAAAAGTTGTACATCGACCCTAGGAATATAAATGATACATAGAAAGATATCTAGGTATACCTTTTCCATGAGAGATTTAAAAAAAGAATGCTGCGATTTATGGTCTAATAGAGGATTTTGTGATTTACGGGCTAATAGAGGATTTCTTTTTTGTAATATCTGCCAAATATTTTTTTTTAATTTAAATCTTTTAGCATAATAACTTGCTTTGTTCGAAATAATATTTATCTCGGAAGTTAAAACTCCCTTTTTCTTTTCTTTTGTCATTTTTTTTATTTTCTTTATGATTGTCTTTCTTTTAGCATTCAGATCTTTTTTTTTTTTTTTCAATGAACAATTTGTCCAATTAATAGATTGAATTCGAATGGTTGATTCGTAAATCATTGGATTTTTCTTACTCATTGTTGAATCTTTTTGGCTTTCACTAAATCCATAGATCTTTTTTAATCTAAGTAGAAATAAAGTTGGGAGTTGTTTTATTTTTTCGTTTAGAAATAAAATACTTTTGATGATCCATTTTGCTCTTTCTTTTGAGAAATTTAGAAACAATTTTGTCCTTTCATTTAAAATCTTGAGAACTAGAAATAAATTATTTTTCCATTTTTTCATTTTTTTTTTGAGTTCTTTTAAAATGGGATGAAAAAATGAAAATCGGTTTCGGGGATAACTAGAAAAGGGCAATTCCACTTCCATTCCCAAAATTGTTAAAAAACAAAAGTCCTTTTTTTTTTTCGCCTTTTTTTTCATTGGATCCTTTTCAGTGGATCGTAGCTTAGATCTGTGCCAAGGTTTCAGACGAAAAGGAAATATGATTTTTATCTGAATACCGTCTATTAGCCACTTTTTTGGAAATTCTGTTTCGGATAATTGAACGCCATTATAGGTGCATTTAATATACATTTCTCTCTTCCAATCCCTAAAATCTTCTGACCATTCGGGAAATTGAAATAATAGCATACGAACAATATTTTTAGTTATTATCAATGAAGGCAATATAATATATTTTCTAAGAATCGATTGGGTTATTAATAAAGAACCTCTTATTACTTGAGCAAATATAATGCTATCCCAGGCCTCTCCTATTTCTATACGTCTTTGTTCTTCTTTTTCTTTTTTTTTTCTTTCGACCTCCTCCTTACTTTCTTTTGTCTTTTCTTCTGTATAATCCGAATTTTTGAATTCTGCCTTTGTACGCATCCAATTTTGGAACATAAAAAGCATTTGTCTCATTGGCTCATAATTTTTTAAAAAAGAAAAAAACGAAGGTTTCTCAATTTTGTCCAAAAAAAGGGGCGAATGCAGACTTTTTTGAAAGAGTTTCCAAGTAACTGTTTTACGCCTTTGAGCACGTATAGATCCTTTGATTATGTCTCTCCGAAAATCAGGTTGTTGTGCATAACGTATTAAAGCCAATTCCCTTTTTTTATCAGTATTCTTATTATTAGTATCTCTAGTATACCTATAAGTATCGTCATTCTTTGATTTATTAGTAAAAGTTAAAATAACTACACGTTTGGCTTTTCGGGAACGAATTCCATACTTCTCTCCTTCATTTTTTCCTTCCAGTTGTTGCAATTCGTCGATTAGTTTATATGACCATCGAGGAACTTGTTTCCTCATTTCTTTTATTCCAATACTTTTTTTTTTTTTTACAATTGTTTTATCGTTCAGATCAGTTCTAATTGCGTCGAATAAGAATTTTATTTTTTTTTTTTCGTAAGTCATTTGTGCATGTTCTGGAAAGAAAACAAGTCCTTCCAAATTCAAACTTGATACTGATTTATCCGAAAATTTACGGATTAAGTTAAAAAAAAAACTAATTTCAGTTAATAATGATTTTCTATCAAATGTATCTATTTTCTGTTCAAATTCGGTATGATTTTTAACACTATTAATATTAAGAAGTAGACCATGAATCTTATTTATCCAAATGTCATTTTTTTTATAAGTTTCATTTTTGATTCGTCCACGACAGGGTCCATTCAAGAAAGGATCGTATATTTTAGGTAAGTTTTTTATTTGAGTCTCCTCATTACACAATCTAATTCGTTTTTCGAATATATCCAGAGGAATAAATTCCTTATCTAGAACTTCGGCCCTGTTTAGAAATTCATTGCTTAGCTTTTTTTTTTTTTCTTCATTTCTAGAGTTCCAATAATTATGGAATTCCTCATAGAAGATTTTTTCTGTTGTGAAAAGGTCCATTTTTCTTTCCATCATTTTTAGAAAGGTCGACAAATTGGGTGGATACGTAAAAGATATTCTTTCTTTTCCATCACTTTGACATGTATCAAAAAAGAATTGTGAAATATCATTTCGTACGACATTTTCAAATCGAGCGTTTTTTATATATCGCAACGGACGCTTCCACCGTTTAAAATCAAAAAAAATCGTTACAAGAGATTTTTGAAATAACGAGATTCTTTTCTCCTCGTTTTCATTGATTTTGTATGAATTATTCTTTTTCTTTGGAAAAAGATAAGAAGAAGCATCTTCTTCAGTATATATATATTTTTCTTGCTTAGTTCCTGTCGTTTCGGAAGTTCTTTCAACATCAAATTTCTTTTTTTCAATTTGACTGCTTTCTTTACTCTTTTCTTGAATTTCTGAACGTTTCTTACTAAAACTAAAAAAGGGCAACGGTGTTCTGCCTAAATAGTATAAACACGTAATAAATAAAAAAACAATAAAGATTTGAGACATAGAAATTCGAAA